TAACTAAAAATCTTATATCTGCCCTTCCCGAGAAAGATAAAAATTTTTCATTCATTATTGTAAAGGTCGATGGGGAAAATAAGACTCCCCACCACCAAAATATGATTGAAAATATACTAAAAAAAAATACAATATTTTTTATTTCTTTAGATTTCAGAAAATAGAAGAATTTTTCTTTTAGACATCTTATAAGAATAAGATTAAGAGTCTAGGACTGCCAATTTTTTTATATTAATAATTACTGATCCAATTTTTTGAGTCAAATCCAGTCTGATTATTCCAATCTTTTAGGACTTAGTTGTTTGTCGTACAAAAAAACTTTTTGAATTCCCGGTAGAAAGAGATTTCCCTAATGACAAAGCTTTTAACGCTGCCCAATATCCTTTCCTTTTCCAAATATTTTTACGAATACGCTTTTTTGATATCGAAGTACGTTTTTTTGGAACTGCCATTTAAAAATGAAGAAGTTACTCATTGTTATAGTTGGATGTGAAAGACATCTATTGTTCAAAACCAATTATTTTTTCTTATTCATTATCTATTTTTATCTAAAAAAGATTCTCTTCATAAAAAAGAAATATAGATATATATGTGAAAATTTAATAAAAAATGACTCGAAATAACATAAAAATTTTTTGATTCCATACACTATTCGTAAAACCAAAAATTTTTGGTTTGGAACTCTTAATTCTCGTTGTTTATACCTCAAAGTAATATCTTTAGAATTTCTATGTGATAGAAATCAAACTTAAAAAAGAACCTAAAAGACCTTTATTTTCGTCATTCTATTCTATACTTTATTTACATGTAATAAAATACCTCAAAGGATTGTAAACTTTTGCCTAAAAAAGTGAGTCTTTTTTTAGTAAAACTTGAGAAAAATACACCTAAATTAAATTTTCAAATTCGAATGAGACTAGTAAGAAATCTGTTAAAGGATCCATTTTTTTATAAAAAAAGTTCATTTTAGATCTATAATCTTCTAAACTTTAATAATAAATTGTTTTGATTGAAATGGAAAACAATCAATCCCATAATGAATTAGTTAATGAGTTGAAATAAAGTAACTAAAATAAAGAGTTTTTATTTCATTAGACCGATGACCTTAGTTAATCATATAATTCATATGAACATCAAGTACTCTTTTTAGCTTAAATTTTTAAGCTTGTTTTATTATTTTTATTAATTATAAATTATTATGACGATAAATTATCGTAATAATATAAATTTTCCTATTTATTTAGATTCTTTTTATTTTATATGGCACTTGGTCATGGTCATATCATTTGACCAATTGTAACTTCTTGTTTTGAATATTTCAACGATTTTGAAAAGACTCAGAATAAATACTAATATAAAATTATTAAATTAAATAAGTTAGTGCATATCTTGATTTTTTAGTGACTTTTTCGAAAGAGGTAAGATCCGGTCAATCGGAAACAATTAATTAAAAATAAAAAACTTTTTTTATGGAACAGACATATCAATATGCGTGGATAATACCCTTTCTTCCACTTCCAGTTCCTATGTTAATAGGGTTGGGACTTCTTCTTTTTCCGACGGCAACAAAAAGTCTTCGTCGTATGTGGGCTTTTCAGAGCGTTTTATTGTTAAGTATAGTCATGATTTTTTCCATGAATCTGTCTATTCAGCAAATAAATAGCAGTTCTGTCTATCAATATGTATGGTCTTGGATTATCAATAATGATTTTTCTTTAGAATTCGGATACTTAATCGATCCACTTACTTCTATTATGTCAATATTAATTACTACTGTTGGAATTTTGGTTCTGATTTATAGTGATAATTATATGTCTCATGATCATGGATATCTGAGATTTTTTGCTTATATGAGTTTTTTCAGTACTTCCATGTTGGGATTAGTTACTAGTTCAAATTTGATACAAATTTATATTTTTTGGGAATTGGTTGGAATGTGTTCGTATCTATTAATAGGATTTTGGTTCACACGACCTGTTGCAGCAAAGGCTTGTCAAAAAGCGTTTGTAACTAATCGTGTTGGTGATTTTGGTTTATTATTAGGTATTTTGGGGTTTTATTGGGTAACAGGAAGTTTCGAATTTCGTGATTTATTCCAAATATTAAATAACTTGATTTCTACTAATGAGGTCAATTTGTTATTTGTTACTTTGTGCGCTGTTCTATTATTTGGCGGTGCTATTGCTAAATCTGCACAATTTCCCCTTCATGTATGGTTACCTGATGCAATGGAAGGGCCGACTCCTATTTCAGCTCTTATACATGCTGCTACGATGGTAGCAGCAGGAATTTTTCTTGTAGCTCGACTTATACCTCTTTTCATAGTCATACCCCACATAATGAATTTTATCTCTTTTATAGGGATAATAACAGTTTTTTTAGGAGCTACTTTAGCTCTTGCTCAAAAAGACATTAAGAGGGGTTTAGCCTATTCTACAATGTCTCAATTGGGTTATATGATGTTAGCTCTAGGTATGGGGTCTTATCGCAGTGCTTTATT